TATTTAAAATACAAATATATCTCTGATGCCACAAATCAGTATTTTTTATTAAACTATTTAAATAATATAAAAAAATACCACCTGATATAAAAATTAAATTTAATGGAACTCAATGCAAAAATAACAACAAATATTCTCGTATTCTACCTAAAGAAAATGAATATATACCTTGATAAAATAACCCATGTTGACTATGAGAATATAAATATAAAGAATAGGCTGCTCCAAAAAAAGAAATTAAAGATAAAAAAAAAAATGTCAATCAACTTCAAGAAATAATTCTATTAATTAATATAATTTCACCAAAAAGATTTAAAGAAAAAGGAGCACCTATATTAGAAGAACATAATAAAAATCATCATAAAGATATTCTAGGTATTAAATTAATTAAACCCTTATTCAAAAATAATCTACGACTTGATATACGTTCATAAGAAATATTTGATAAACAAAATAAACCAGATGAACATAATCCATGAGCAATTATTATTAAAAAAGATCCATAAAATCCTCAAATCCTTATAGTTATCAATCCTGCTAAAACCAATCTCATATGAGAAACAGAAGAATAAGCAATTAAAGATTTTATATCTATTTGACGAAGACAAATTAATGAAATATAAAAACCTCCAATTAATCTAATTGAAATAAATATAAAATTAATTTTTATACCAATTGATATAAAAATTTTTATAAAACGTAATAAACCATACCCTCCTAATTTTAATATAATTCCTGCTAAAATTATTGATCCTGAAACTGGAGCTTCAACATGAGCCTTAGGTAATCATAAATGAACAATATATATAGGTATTTTTACTAAAAAAACCACAATAGTACAAATATATAAATAAAATAAGTTAATATCATAAAAAAAAAACAAATCAAGTCTATTAATTTTTTTATAAATATAAAAAAGTGAAACCATTATAGGTAATGAACCAAATAATGTATACATAAACATATATATCCCAGCTTGAATACGTTCAGGTTGATACCCTCATCCTAAAATTAAAAATAATGTAGGAATTAAACTCATTTCAAAAAATAAATAAAAAACAAATATATTTATTGAACAAAATGTTAAAACTAAAAAAATTAAAAGAAATAAAATTACTAAATTAAAGTAACAAGAAAAATTATTATAAAAATAAATTTTTTCTCTAGATATCAATATTAATAAACAAATCCAAATTCTAAGTAAAATTATAAAAAATCTTAAATAATCACACCCAAATATATATCTAATTATAGAAAAATAAAATCTATACGAAAAAGTAAAAAAAAAAATAATGAATATAATGAAATATAAAATTTGAATACCTCAGAAATAACTATTTAAAAAACTTAAAGGAATCATAAATAATAATATAAAAATAAATTTTATCATAAAAAATTAAATATATTAAAATAATCATTACCATAAGAACGAACTATAGAAACTAAAATCGATAATCCCAATGAACCCTCACATACTCTAAGAGATAAAAAAATCATTAAAAAATAATTTTCATAATAAAATATTAATATAAAAATTACTAATCCTAAAAATAAAGATAATACAATAAATTCAAGACTTAATAACATTAAAAGTAAATGTCTACATTTAAAACATAAAACTGTTAAACCAACTAAATATATAAAAATAAAAACTCCAAATCTATAAATTAACATTGTTTTAATAATTTATAAAAAAATATTGGCCTTGTAAGTCAAAAATAAAATTAATATTTTTTAAAACTTCAGAGAAAAGAATAAACTTTTCATTAATCTCCAAAATTAATATTTTAAATAAACTATTCTCTGTATTATATTAGTTTCAATAATAACCTTAACAATTATATTCATATTTATTTCACACCCCCTATCTATAGGAATAATTCTATTAATACAAACATTATTAATTTCAATATGAACAGGATTCATATCAATAAATTTTTGATATTCATACATTTTATTTATTGTAATAGTAGGTGGAATATTAATTTTATTCATTTACATAACAAGAGTAGCTTCAAACGAAAAATTCTCATTAAGAAAAATTAATATATTTATTATATCAATAATAAGACTAATTATTATTTCATCTATTTTAATTGATCAAATTTATAATCTTATAAACTCAATAAATTCAGATTTAAATATATATAAAAATATAATTACATTTAAATTATCTTTAAATAAATTTATTATATATCCAATAATAATAATATCATTAACCTTAATTATTTATTTATTAATTACATTAATTGCAGTAAGTAAAATTACTAATATTCAAAGAGGTCCATTACGAAAATATAATTAATGAAAATTATAAAAAAAAATCCATTATTAAAAATAATAAATAACTTAATTATTGATCTTCCATCACCATCAAATATTTCAACATGATGAAATTTCGGATCTTTACTAGGAATATGTTTAATCATTCAAATCCTAACAGGATTATTTTTAGCAATACATTATTGTTCTGATATCTCAATAGCATTTAATAGAATTATTCATATTTGTCGAGATGTTAATTATGGATGATTAATACGAATTATTCACATAAATGGAGCATCCATATTTTTTGTATGTTTATACACTCATATTGGGCGAGGAATATACTACAGATCTTATTCACAAATTATAACATGAACAATTGGAGTAATTATATTTCTTATAATTATAGGAACAGCTTTTTTAGGATATGTATTACCATGGGGCCAAATATCCTTCTGAGGAGCAACTGTAATTACTAATCTACTTTCAGCTATTCCTTATATAGGAACAAGAATTGTTCAATGAATCTGAGGAGGATTTGCCGTAGATAATGCAACTTTAACACGATTCTTTGCTTTACATTTCATTTTACCATTTATTATCTCAGCAATAGCAATAATTCATTTAATATTTTTACACCAAAATGGATCATTAAATCCATTAGGAACAACAAATAATATTGATAAAATTCAATTTCATCCTTACTTTACTTCAAAAGATATTATAGGATTTATAATTATACTAATAATATTTACTTTATTTATCCTTATATTTCCATATATAATAGGAGATCCAGACAACTTTACTCCAGCAGATCCATTAGTAACCCCTGCTCATATTAAACCAGAATGATATTTTTTATTTGCCTATGCAATTTTACGATCAATTCCTAATAAACTAGGAGGAGTAATAGCCTTATTTATATCAATCTTAATTTTAATTATTATACCATTATATAAAAAAAATATAAAAAGAATTTCATTTTATCCTATTAATAAAATTTTATTTTGAATATTTACAAGAACAACAATAATACTAACTTGAATTGGAGCTAAACCAGTTGAAGAACCCTTTATCTTAACAGGACAAGTTTTAACAATTTCATATTTTATATTCTTTCCATTATATTATATTTCATTCAAATGATGAGATTATATTCTATACAACTAGTCAATGAACTTGTATAAGTATATATTTTGAAAATATAAAAAAAGATTAATATATCTTATTGACTTATACTAAAAATAATTAACTAAAAAATTAAAGAAAAAATATAAATCTTTAAACCAAAAAAAAATATTATAAAATTTAAGGAAATGGGTAAAAACCCCTTTCAGGCTAAATATATTAATTTATCATATCGATAACGAGGTAAAGTTCCTCGAACTCAGACAAACAAAAAAGAAATAAAAACCACTATAAAAAAAAATATATAATTAACCAAGGAACCACTAAAAAAAAGAAAAATAAATAATATTCTTATAAATAAAATTCTAGCATACTCAGACATAAAAATTAAAGCAAACCCTCCTCCTCTATATTCAACATTAAACCCCGAAACTAATTCAGATTCACCTTCAGCAAAATCAAAAGGAGTACGATTAGTTTCGGCTAATCTAGAAGTAAATCAAATTAATGCCAAAGGTAAAGATATAAAAACAAATCAAATATATTGTTGATAAATTATTAAATCAAAAATTCTAATTCTTGAAATTAAGAATAAAAATGATAATAAAATAATAGCTAATCTTACTTCATAAGAAATAGTCTGAGCAATACAACGAAGTGCCCCTAATAATGAATAATTAGAATTTGAAGATCAACCAGCTATTATAATTGTATAAACAGAAAGTCTTGAACAACAAAAAAAAAATATAAATCCTAACGTAAAATGCAAAAAACCAGAAAAAAAAGGTAAACATATTCACAATAATAATGACAAAAATAAATTAAAAACAGGAGAAAAATAAAATAAAAAAAAATTTGATATAGTTGGTCTTGCTTGTTCTTTACAAAATAACTTAATTGCATCACTAAAAGGTTGAATTAAACCTATTAATCCAACTTTATTTGGACCTTTACGAATCTGAATATACCCTAAAACTTTACGTTCAAGCAAAGTTAAAAAAGCAACACCGATTAATACACACAAAACTAAAATTAAATAAGAAATAAAAAGTAAAAAAAAATCATTAATAAACAAGTATTACTTGTATTATATACATATAAAGATTCTAAATCTATTGCACTATTCTGCCAAAGTAATAATAATATTCAAATTAAAAATTATTAATTTAATACTTGGTCCTTTCGTACTAAAGTATAATAAATAATTAAGGATAGAAACCAACCTGGCTCACACCGGTTTAAACTCAGATCATGTAAAATTTTAAAAGTCGAACAGACTTAATATTCAAGCTTCTACACCCAAAATTAATTTTAATCCAACATCGAGGTCGCAAACTCTTCTTTTAATAAGAACTTTAAAAAAGAATTACGCTGTTATCCCTAAGGTAATTTATTTTAAAATTAAAAATAAAGATTTAATAATCAATAATAATTGATTAAAAATTAAAAGAGTTAATTATATCTTTTAGTCACCCCAACTAAATTTATATATAAGTAAATATATAAAATACTAAAAATAATTAATTAAATAAAAATTAAACTCTATAGGGTCTTCTCGTCCTATAAAAAAATTTAAGCCTTTTAACTTAAAAGTAAAATTCAATTAAAATAATAAAGAGACAGAAATTTTCTCGTCCAATCATTCATTCCAGTTTTCAATAAAAAAACTAATTATTATGCTACCTTTGCACAGTCAAAATACTGCGGCAATTTAAAATATCATTGAGCAGATTAAACCTTAAATTATAATCAAAAAGAGATGTTTTTAATAAACAGGCGAAAAATAAATTTGCCGAATTCCTTTTTATTACCTAACAAAAATAATTTATTATTACAATAATATCTACTAATTTAATCATTATAACAAAAGAAATAAAATTAAACTTTTTTTTTTAATATAAAAATTAAAATAAATAAAAATATTAAATTAAACAAAACTAATTATTAAATTATTCATATGATTAACAATTCAAATTATACTATAATTATAAATAAAATAAATTTTTAATATTATAAATAAAAGATCATCCCTTTAAATATTTTTTACTAAAAATTATTAATCAAAAATTAATTAATAAATAAATAATAAAAGAATTAAATTCTTTTCTTAAAAGACTAGATATATTAAAAAACGAATAACGTTTCATTACTAACTAAAAATTATAAAAAATTATGAAACAATTATATAATATTTAATTAGAACTTTTTAATTCGAGAAAAATTAATAATAATAAAATAATTAATCAACCCTGATACACAAGGTACAAAAAATAAATTTTTCTTTTTATAATATAAAAAAATTCAATCACTTTACTAATAAACTATAATAAAAATAAATTTTTCTATTTAAATAATTAAACAAAATTAATTTTAATAAAAATAAATTAATAAATTAATTAATAATCAAATTATACTGAATTAAACAGTAATCTTTTTAATGTAAATAAAAAACTTAATATAAAGCTTTAATTTGATCATTCTAGATTCACTTTCCAGTAAATCTACTTTGTTACGACTTATCTCAATTTTATGAGAGCGACGGGCAATATGTACATATTTTAGAGCTAAAATCATATTTTATATATATAAAATATTACTATCAAATCCAATTTAATAATGTTATTTAAAACAATAATCCAAAAATAAATTTAATGTAACCCATTTCTTCTTTTTCATAATCTGCACCTTGATTTGAAATATACTATAAACTACTTATTGAAAATTTAAATTCTTATAAAATTTTCAAAAACAACGATATACAAGTAAAGAAAAAGTAAAACTAATCGTGGATTATCAATTATAGAACAGGTTCCTCTGAATAGACTAAAATACCGCCAAATTTTTTAATTTTCAAGAAAATAACTAATACTAATCTGGTATAATAAATTTACAATTATAATAATAGGGTATCTAATCCTAGTTTAAAATCAATTTTAATAACTTCATATAAAAAAATAAAATTATATTAAAATTTAAATTTCACCTAAAAATCTTAATAATAAATTCCTTAAAATAATTAATTATTAACCAATATATTTAAATTAAATTATTTGTATAACCGCAATTGCTGGCACAAATTATATTAATTTTTTAATTAATTACTAAAACTTACATAAATAATTTTTTAATATTAAAAACTGCAAATATAATTTTTAATATAAAAATTTACATATTAATTAACAATAAACTTAAATTTTAAGTTAAAATAAAACTTTTTTTTTAAAAAAAAATAAAATAAATTAAATAAAATATTAAATAAAATATTATAAAGAATAATAAAATTAAATTTAAATATTAAATTAATAAAAAATAAGATTTTATTATTATTATTATTAATAATATTCTAATTATTAAAATATAAAATTAAAAATTAATTTATACAATTAATACAATAAATTAATTTTAGTAAAAAAAAATTTCAGTACCCCCCTACATATAAATTCAAATTTGATAAAAAATTGCACCCCAACAATAATAAAATCAAATTTAAATTATAAATTTATTAATCCCCCCAATTAAATAAATTTTTCAAAAATCTTAATAACCAATAATTTTCTATATATATTTTTTTTTAATTAATTATTAAAAAACAAAAAAAATTAATTTTTATATTAAAAATTAACTTTTTATTAAAGAAATAATTATATAAAAAGATATTTTTATATAAAAATATCTTTTAATGACAACTTTTTAATTAATAGAATAAAACTTATATAAAAATTTAAATTATCTAAACTTTATTTTTATTTTTTAATTAATATCGAAAATAGAAATTAACATTAAAAAAAATAGATATTATCTATAAAATTAATTTTTGTTATAAATTAAATTTAACTTATTAAAAATAAATCTACTATAAAAAAAAATAATTTTATTAAATTAATTTTTTTTTAAAAAATAATTAATATATAATAAGCTATATAAATTAAATTATTTGTTCAAAATTTAGTTTTATATAACGTAAAAAAAAATTAATTTAAGTTAAATAGATAGGTTTTTTTTTTTTTTTTTAGAAATTTTTACTCTTATATAAATGATTTAATTATTAATAATTAATTAATTTTTAATTTATAATTCAAGTTATTTATTTATAAGACAATATTTAATTATTATATATTATAATATTTATAATTATTATTAATATATATATATATAATATATTTATTCAATAATAATAGTTAATAATAATTTAAATTTTTATTTAATACAATGTTTATTATTAAATTAAACATTAATATATTTATTAGTCTTTTCTCTCTCTATATATTAAACTTATAAAAATTAATTGGAAAATTATATTTAAATTATAATCATGATTTATAAATCTTTTTTTTTTATTAATATTAATTCTTCAATTATATTATTATTATTATATATATATATATAAATATATAAAAATTTAATTAATATATAATTAAATATTATATAATTAAATTTTATTATTTAAGTTAAAATTAGTTAAATATTATAAGTTAATTTTTATTGATAAACTAAAAAAAAATATAGGAAAAAATTTCCTTATGAATAGATATAACTATTAAACAAACTTTTTTTTTAGTTTTTAAAAAATCAACATATGAACTTATCAACTAAAAAAAGTTAAAAATTCAATTTTTAATTCACACTAAATTTAATTTTAATTTAATTTTCTTATTTATAAATTTTATGGTTTAATTTTTTTTTTTCACTAAAAAAAAAGGAAAAAAATGAAGAGCCTGAGGAAAGGATTATTTTGATAGAATAAAACACGTAACAAAAAAATTACCTTCATTATATTTAATAGAATTAAACTATCTCCTAAAGTATCAAAAACTTTTGTACATCCTATACTAAAATATAAAAAGATAAGCTAAATTAAGCTTTTGGGTTCATACCCCAAATATAAAGTAACACTTTTCTTTTTAATAACAAAATTTTATAAATTAATATTCCTAAGTATTCTTATTATAAGAACATTAATTTCAATTTCATCATATACATGATTAGGGATATGAATCGGATTAGAAATTAATTTATTATCTATTATTCCAATCATTATAAACAAAAATATTTTATCATCAGAATCTTCAATTAAATATTTTATTACTCAGGCATTAGCTTCAACAATAATCATAATATCAATTATTATAATAATGTGAAAAATAAATTTTGTATCAACAATTTTTAATACAGAAATTATATTAATTATAAATTCAGGACTTTTATTAAAAATAGGAATAGCCCCACTCCATTTTTGATTTCCAGAAGTTCTTGAAGGATTAAATTGAAATAATTGTATAATCATACTAACCTGACAAAAAATTGCTCCAATAATATTATACATATATAATACAGAATTTAATATATTTAACTGTATAATTATTATTTCAGGAATAATCATTAGAAGAATAATAAGAATTAACCAAATTAGTATACGAAAATTAATAGCATTTTCATCAATTAATCACATAAGATGAATATTGGCAGCAATAATAACAGAAAAAACCATCTGATTATTATATTTCATAATTTATATAATAATCACTATTAATATTTCATTAACAATAAAAAATATATATTATATAAATCAATTATTTATGTTAATGAATGAATCATTTTCAACAAAAATTATATTTATATTAAACTTCCTATCTTTAAGAGGGATCCCACCATTTTTAGGATTTTTACCAAAATGACTTGTTATTCAAACTATAATTGAAATAAATATAATATTTTTAGCAATTATTATAATTTTATTTACATTGATTATAATTTTTGTGTATATACGAATCTCCATATCAACTTTAATTATAAAAACAAATCAAATTAATTGAAAAATAAATATTAATAACAAAATAAATATAATATTTACAAGAACACTAAATTTTTTCATAATTTTCAGACTAATCATTATAACTATTACCTTAAATGAAATTTAATAAGGATTTAAGTTAATTTACAAACTACCAACCTTCAAAGTTGTAAATAAAGAAGATACCTTTAAGCCTTACCCCTAAGAAATTAAGAATATTTAAGTTTTGGGTTATAAACCACCTTTAAATTTGCAATTTAAAATCATAATTGAATACAAAACTAGTAAAAGGAATAATTCCGTAAATAAATTTACAATTTATCACCTAAATCTCGGTCATTTTACTAAATAAATGATTATTTTCAACAAACCATAAAGATATCGGAACTTTATATTTTATTTTTGGAGTATGAGCAGGTATACTAGGAACATCATTAAGATTACTAATTCGTGCAGAATTAGGAAATCCTGGTTCATTAATTGGAAATGATCAAATTTATAATGTAATTGTTACAGCTCATGCTTTTATCATAATTTTTTTTATAGTTATACCAATTATAATTGGAGGATTCGGAAATTGATTAGTACCCTTAATACTAGGAGCGCCAGATATAGCCTTTCCTCGTATAAATAATATAAGATTTTGATTATTACCCCCATCATTATCTTTGTTATTAATAAGAAGAATCGTTGAAAATGGAGTAGGAACAGGATGGACAGTTTACCCTCCCTTGTCAGCTAATATTGCTCATAGAGGGTCATCTGTTGATTTAGCAATTTTTAGTTTACATCTAGCCGGAATTTCTTCAATTTTAGGTGCTATTAATTTTATTAGAACGATCATTAATATACGTTTAACAGGAATAACATTTGATCGTTTACCTTTATTTGTTTGAGCTGTATTAATTACTGCTGTTTTATTATTATTATCCTTACCAGTTTTAGCAGGAGCAATTACTATACTATTAACAGATCGAAATTTAAATACATCTTTTTTTGATCCAGCCGGAGGTGGAGACCCTATTTTATATCAACATTTATTTTGATTTTTTGGACATCCAGAAGTTTATATTTTAATTTTACCAGGATTTGGAATAATTTCTCATATTGTAACTCAAGAAAGAGGGAAAAAGGAAACATTTGGTTCAATTGGTATAATTTATGCAATAATAGCAATTGGATTATTAGGATTTGTAGTATGAGCTCATCATATATTTACAGTTGGAATAGATGTTGATACACGAGCTTATTTCACTTCTGCCACAATAATTATTGCAGTACCAACTGGAATTAAAATTTTTAGATGATTAGCAACAATTCATGGAACACAAATAAATTACTCACCTCAAATAATATGAGCATTGGGATTTATTTTTTTATTCACAATTGGAGGATTAACAGGAGTAATTCTTGCTAATTCTTCAATTGATATTATTTTACATGATACTTATTATGTAGTTGCTCATTTTCATTATGTTTTATCAATAGGTGCAGTATTTGCAATTATAGCAGGAATTGTAAATTGATTCCCTCTATTCACAGGTTTATCAATGAATGAAAAACTTCTTAAAATTCAATTTTTTTCAATATTTATCGGAGTAAATTTAACATTTTTTCCTCAACATTTTTTAGGATTAAGAGGAATACCTCGACGATATTCTGATTATCCAGATGCTTATTTATCATGAAATTTATTATCTTCGGTTGGATCTTTAATTAGAACTGCTAGAATTTTATTTATAATTTATATTATATGAGATAGAATAAATTCTATACGAAAAAATTCTTATGCTATTAATATACCAACATTTAATGAATGAATCCAAAATATACCTCCCATGGAACATACCTATTCTGAGCTTCCAATATTAGTTAATTTCTAATATGGCAGAATAGTGCAATGGATTTAAGATCCATATATAAAGTTTACCTTTTTTTAGAAAATGGCAACATGAATAAATTTAAATTCTCAAGATAGAATTTCACCTTTAATAGAACAATTAACATTTTTTCATGATCATACAATAATAATTCTAATTATAATTACATTAATTGTTATATATATTATCATAATAATTATAAAAAATATGTATATTAATCGATTTCTTCTTGAAGGACAAATAATTGAATTAATTTGAACTATTGCTCCAGCAATCACATTAATTTTTATTGCTTTACCAAGATTACAACTTTTATATTTACTAGATGAAATTAATTCACCTTTAATTTCAGTAAAAACTATGGGACATCAATGATACTGATCATATGAACTTTCAGATTTTAAGAATGTCGAATTTGATTCATATATAATTCCTTCTAATGAACAAAATAACTTCTCATTCCGATTATTAGAAGTTGATAATCGTTTAACTTTACCTATTTATACACAAATTCGAATAATAGTTTCATCATCTGATGTAATTCATTCATGAACAATTCCATCTTCAAGAGTAAAAATTGATGCAACTCCAGGACGATTAAATCAAACAACTTTTTATATAAATCGAATTGGATTATTTTTTGGACAATGCTCAGAAATCTGTGGAACAAATCATAGATTTATACCAATTGTAATTGAAAGAATTTCTCCAAAATATTTTATTGAATGAATTAAAAATTTATCATTAGATGACTGAAAGCAAGTACTGGTCTCTTAAACCACATAATAGTAAATTAGCAATTACTTCTAATGAAAAATTTAGTTAAAATATAACATTAACTTGTCAAGTTAAAATAATTAATAAATTAATAATTTTTAATTCCACAAATAGCTCCTCTTAGATGATTAAATTTATTTATTTTTTTTATTGTTATTTATATATTATTTAATGTTATAAATTATTTTATGTTAATTTATAATAATAAGAATATTAAAAAAGAAAATAAAAACAAAAATATTTTATGAAAATGATAACAAATTTATTTTCAAGATTTGATCCAGCAACTAGAATAAATTTATCATTAAATTGATTAAGAATTATATTAGGATTACTAGTACTACCTTCAATATACTGAATTATTCCATCACGAATTAATTTTTTATGATTTAAAATTTGTATAACATTAAGAAATGAATTCAAAGTTATTCTAAAAATTAAAAAAATAAAAATTAGAGTACTAATGTTTGTATCACTATTTTCATTAATTTTGTTTAATAATTTTTTAAGATTATTTCCTTACATTTTTTCTAGAACTAGACATTTAGTATTAACTTTAACTTTATCTTTACCATTATGATTAAGATTTATAATCTTTGGATGAATTAATAATACTACTAGAATATTAGCTCACTTAGTTCCACAAGGAACTCCTCCTATTCTTATACCATTTATAGTATGTATTGAAACTATTAGAAATATTATTCGACCTGGAACATTAGCAATTCGATTAACTGCAAATATAATTGCTGGACATTTACTATTAACTTTGATAGGAAGAACAGGTAATAAATTATCTTTTATCATAATTAATATTTTAGTATTATCTCAACTACTTTTATTACTTTTAGAATCTGCTGTAGCAATTATTCAATCTTATGTATTTTCAATTTTAAGAACATTATATTCTAGAGAAGTAAATTAATGTTAAATAAAAATCATACTTTTCATTTAGTAGAAATTAGACCTTGGCCAATTTTAGGAGCATTTAGATCCATAACTCTATTAGTAGGAATTATTAAATGATTTCACTTATATGAAACAAATTTATTCTTTATAGGAAGAATCTGTACATTATTAGTTATATATCAGTGATGACGTGATACTTCCCGAGAAGGATCATTTCAAGGATTACACACTTATTTTGTAGTAAAAGGCCTTCGATGAGGAATAATTCTATTTATTACTTCTGAAGTATTATTTTTTGTTTCCTTTTTTTGAAGATTTTTTCATGGAAGACTTTCACCAAGAATTGAAATTGGCATGATTTGACCACCAAAAGGAATTATTCCATTCAATCCAATTCAAATTCCATTATTAAATACAATAATTTTAATTTCTTCTGGAATTACTGTTACATGAGCACATCATAGGTTAATAGAAAATAATTATAAACAAGCAATTTATAGATTAACTCTAACAATTATCTTAGGAATTTATTTTTCAATTCTTCAAGGATATGAATATATAGAATCAATATTTACTATTGCCGACTCAGTTTATGGTTCAAGATTTTTTATAGCAACTGGATTTCATGGCATTCATGTTATTATTGGAACAACTTTCTTAACTATTTGTTTATTTCGACAAATAAAAAATCATTTTTCATCTAATCATCATTTTGGATTCGAAGCTGCAGCTTGATATTGACACTTCGTTGATGTAGTATGATTATTTCTTTATATTTCAATTTATTGATGAGGTAGATATTTATATAGTATAAAAATTATTTTTAACTTCCAATTAAAAGATCTAGTTAATAGTATAAATAATAAACATTATACAAATTCTAGGATTAATCACTTTAACATTAAGTATAGTAGTAATAATAATTTCAAGATTTTTATCAAAAAAATCTATTATTGATCGAGAAAAAAGATCCCCTTTTGAATGCGGATTTGATCCTAAATCTTCTGCCCGAATACCTTTTTCATTACAATTTTTTTTAATTGCAATAATTTTTCTAATTTTTGATGTAGAAATTACACTCTTATTTCCATTGATTATTACAATAAAAATTACTAGAATAATAAGATTTTCCACAGTAACAATTTTATTTATTTTAATTTTACTTATTGGACTATACCACGAATGAAATCAAGGAGCATTAAATTGAGTTAAATAGGATAATAGTTAAAATTAACATTTAATTTGCATTTAAAAAATATTGAAAGATCAATTTATCTTAAATAAGAAACAAAATTTTGTAATTAGTTTCGACCTAATATTTTGATGATAACCATCCTTATTTATTAAATGAAACCAAAATAGAGGTCTATCACTGTTAATGATAAAAATGAATTTTATATTCCATTTAAAGAAATATGTTATTCAAAATGAAACTTCTAATTTCAATTTTAAGCAGTGAAACTCTGTTTATATTTCTATTTATATAGTTTAATTAAAACATTACATTTTCATTGTAAAATTAAATTTCTTATTTTATAAATACTTTAAGACCTAAATCTCCTTAATATCTTCAATATTATGCTCTCTATAAGCTATTAAAATAAATAAGTAATAATAAAATAAAAATAATTAAAAAAATAAAATAAATTTTTAAATTATTATTAAATAATAATTGAAAAAACTTTGAATTATACTTAATATTTTGGTATAAATTCTGTGAACCAAAATATTCAAATCAACCTAAATCAACATTTTTATAATAAAAATCTCTAAACTTTAAAAAATAAAAATTAACTAAATAAGTAGATAAAACAGGTATATTTCACATTGAAGCCAAAAATAATCTTATTAAATTATTAGACTTTAAATTATAATTAAAATTAAATTTTGAAAACTCATATCCTAATAATAATCCTATTAAAATAAAGAAAAGTACTATTAATTTTAAATTAAAAGATAAACAAATAAAATAAGGAGTTGGAAATATTAGTCAAGACAATATACAGCCACCAAAAATAACAAATAAAATTAATCCTCCTATTCCCTTTAATATAATTAAACCTTGATCATTCAATTCATTTATAGAATAAAAATTATAAGGATTAAATAATGTGTAATAAGATAAACGAAAAGAATACCTAACAGTTAAACCAATAGATACATAAAAAATTAAATAAACAAATAAATTTAAATAATTTATAGAAAATACTTCTAAAATTAAATCCTTAGAATAAAACCCAGACAAAAAAGGTAAACCACATAAAGAAAAATTTCTAATATTAAAAAAAGTACAAGTTAAAGGTATTAAATTAATTAAGGTTCCTATATAACGAATATCTTGACAATTTATTAAATTATGAATTATGCATCCTGCACATATAAATAATAAAGCCTTAAATAAAGCATGAGATAAAAGATGAAAAAAAGCTAATTTATAATCTCCTAAAAATAAAATTCTTATTATTAATCCTAATTGTCTTAAAGTTGATAAAGCAATAATTTTCTTTAAATCATATTCAAAATTAGCACCTAATCCAGATATAAACATTGTTATCATAGAAAAAAATAATATAATATTTATTAATCCTTCACTTAAACAAAAATTAAAACGAATCAATAAATAAACCCCAGCAGTTACTAAAGTAGAAGAATGAACTAAAGAAGATACCGGAGTAGGAGCTGCTATAGCAGCTGGTAATCAAGAAGAAAAGGGAATTTGAGCCCTCTTAGTAAAAGCAGATAAAATAACAAAACAACTAATAATTATTATTGTATAATCATTTTTTATAAAATCTAAATAAAAAATAAAATTTCATCTCCCATAATTTATTATTCAAGCAATTGATATTAAAATACCAACATCACCAATTCGATTTGATAAAGCAGTTAATATTCCAGCATTTAAAGACTTAGTATTTTGATAATAAATAACTAAACAATAAGATACAAGACCTAAACCGTCTCATCCTAATAAAATTCTAATTAAATTAGGCCTAATAATTAAAAATATTATTGACATAACAAATAAAAATACTAATATAATAAAACGATTAATATTCAAATCCCCATGTATATATTCATCTCTATAAAAAACAACTATAGAAGAAATAAACAACACAAATCTTATAAATAAAAAAGATATTCAATCAAATAAAATTGATATACAAATAATTCTAGAATTCAAACTTATAAATTCATATTCAAAAATTATAACCAAATCAATTATTATAAAATATAAACTTATTGAAAAAAAAAAACATGAAAATAATAACAAAAAAAAAGAAATTAAAAAACAAAATGAAAT